TCTTGAGAGATTTTTGAATTGATATGTATGCTACTACAATCTTCTATCTAATCAGTCTTATATATAATATCTTATACTTATATATAGATAACTTAGATAGAATTAATATTATAGATTATAGATATAATTAATATTATATATAATATAATAAATAAGATAAAAAAAATTTTTGATTTTAAAATATTGTTTTCTTATGTTTTGCCCGCTTTCCCTTTCCTTTAGATGAATCAAAAACTTCAGAGTTTCTCTTTTCATTTTCATGGGTCGAGGAAAGAATGAAAAATTTTCTATTGCTTTTTTTTTACTTTTATCTGTCAGTAAAAGAGAGAATTACCGTTTTTCCTAACTTAATGAAATTCCATACAATATTCAATAAAAAAAAAAAAGACTAGGATACCCCAAATGAAAGTTTTTTCTCGCATGTATTTTCCACCCCATTGTCGAAACAAGAATATGGGATGCATCGATCTAAAAACAGTTGGTACATAAAATTACGATCTAATAGATATATCTAAATCTTATTCTATAAATAGATATTAATCCTCCTCCGGAATCAAAGAAAGATAGCGAAAGGGTTTGTTTATGTTGTGGTTTAGAAGAAACTTTTTCCCTTACTTCATAGAGAAGGAAGGGAATACCCAAATTATTCTTGTGGAATATCTAGGAATACAAAAATGTAACCGGAAATATCGACAAATTGGTACGCAGTCCAAAGAAATGAAATAAAAAAAAGGGGGGGGTCAGTCGTTCCAATTTCATATCTATCTAATTTTTTTATCAGAATAGCGGATAGAGTCCTGATTCAATAGGTCAGGTCCACTTACTTTTCCCTTTTTATTTGTTGATTTCGAATCTTTCCAATGGATTAGTTTGGAGTAATTGAAAAAATAGGCATATTTGGTGATTCAATAGACAACTTCTCTTACCATTTATCATTATTCAGTATAATGAAAAGATGTTCAACTTTATAACTACTAGAACGTATTATCCTTAATATTATACAGTTATTTCTTTTTTCCTTTAACATAAGCAGGAAAAACCTGTATTCTACGTTCAAACAGGAATACTACGACTCGGGTTTTATGAAAAAAAGTAAAAAGCCCCTTATCGGATTTGAACCGATGACTTACGCCTTACCATGGCGTTACTCTACCACTGAGTTAAAGGGGCCCTTTAACTAACGGAATTCCTGAATGAGTCACTATGCAGATAAAAAATATCTATCTCCCTATATTACTATTATATATAATATGTTATTATAGACTATACTATATAATATAATAAAGTAAATTCATAGCGGCGGGTGGCTCTTTCCGGAATTATAAAGTTGATTTACTGTCGAGTCTCGGATCAAACGATTTATTGATCTTTTAAAACTATCACTTCAATGAACCAAGCCGACCCTCATTTTTTTCTTTTATTAAATTGATCCCTATCAGAACAAAAATCACTTGAGACATGTACCTACCAATTCGACATAGATTCAAGATATTTCATTAAATCATGTGATGGAGAAGTTCGATTTGTCCCCTTAATCCATAAAAAAGAATTTCCGAAATTTTATTGATCCCCTTTATCATCCCGGATTTCTCCTTTATAAATTTTCTGGTTTACTACGAAGACGTATTTCGGCTTAAAAAAATGAATGAATCAAGAAAGTAGAAGAAATGGAGTTGAAAGTTTTATTTTTATATTATAATAGTATTCTAGTTAATCGAGACCTTTTTTTCATATTTAATTTAGATTTAGATAGAATTTTCTTAGATATTCGATTTTAAGTTTTGAAATGAAAAAATTAGAATTATATTCTAATAAAAAATTAAATTTAAATAAAGAAAAAAAAGATGAATAATGGATAATGATAATGGCTTTATATATCGAATCGAATGGGATGCCGGTTAGAATTAAGGATTCATAAATAGGAATGACAAATCAAAAAACTCTATGGAATCGTGAAGGGCGGAATGATCCCTTGGATCGAATCATATTCTTACATTCTATTGACAATTTCGAAAAACTGTTGATACTATGCTCATAGTATGATGGCGGTCGGACACACATGCCCCCATCGTCTAGTGGTTCAGGACATCTCTCTTTCAAGGAGGCAGCGGGGATTCGACTTCCCCTGGGGGTAGGGTACTACAAAAGCAAGTTGATCGTGCATTATCAATAAGCCTAAAATTGAAAATAGAATTGATTTTTCCTGGGTCGATGCCCGAGGGGTTAATGGGGACGGACTGTAAATTCGTTGGCAATATGCCTACGCTGGTTCAAATCCAGCTCGGCCCAAGAATTCCATTTTTTCAATATACATACCTCTATTTTTATTTGTTTTATTTGATTTGCTCGATTTTTTTGTTCCAAAAAATTCCGATCTAGATTCATATCAGTATCTGTAAGTAGAAAGATCTGTAAGTATAAAAAAGAAAGCCGAAGGAAACGAGAAAAGAAATCTTTTTTTATTGAAAAATTGATGCTCAATCAATATGAATTGATTTGGAAATAAGGAAAGAATCACTAGTAATGTAATTCATGTCGCTCTCACTAAAAAGGAAAGTGCATAGTTATGTAGATCTCACTATATCACTCGTGTCTCTGTTACAACACGAAAATCTTTTAAAATGGGTTTGAATTCAATCCTAAAAATATTGATGCGGTAGACCTTATTTCCCTGGGATTGTAGTTCAATTGGTCAGAGCACCGCCCTGTCAAGGCGGAAGCTGCGGGTTCGAGCCCCGTCAGTCCCGACGGATCCAATAACCACATCAACTCACCTCTCCATTTTCATTTTATGGCAAAAGAGGCACAATGAAATGAATATAATTTAGGTCATTCTCAATAGGAATTTTTTTCTTTTTTCGTTATTTCTCATCAAACACAAACAAATATATAGAAATTTTCATTACTTCAATGAGTATCTATTGGTGGGAGAGAGATATAATTGGATTAGTCCAATTATTGGGAACATCATATTCAGGATTCCGAGGGATAGCGTACTGGGTCTGGTCTTTCAATTTATTGCCTCTATCTAATGGAATAGAGTATCATTTCTCGGGAGCACATACACAACTAGAATTCATTTCTTGTACGCTCCAAAATCGAATTTGAGTTACCCCGAAAAAGGCTTTTCAGATTAAAAACCTCTCCCCTTCTAGTTCCGATTTTTTGTAGTCTCAATGACTCAAACTAACTCCTTTTTTAAAATCTATCTCATTCAAATTTTACACCTTTCTTTTTTTACTATATGCTAGTACTAATCCAAGAAAAGAGAATAGTAAAAAAAGAAAGGTTTTTATAGAAGATTAGATCTTTTATACCGGAATTTGGCTTTTTCACAATTTTCTTTTTCTTACAAGAAAAAGAAAATTATATCATAAAAAAATAGGAGTTTCGAGTTTAACTCCCGCCCCCTTTTCGTTTTACTTCTATTGTTGTTATTTTTTGTGGGGTTTGTTATCAATGCAATGTAAATGGAAAACGGTCAGATGATACTTCACCCGATGATTGTCCAAGGAAGACAGCAGGTTGTAGAAAGAATGTAAAAGAATAAAACAAAGATTTCTGGATTCGATTACGAATTCAATTTTCTATTGAGTATGGATAAAGGATCTTCCTATGTTATACTATTAAATTCGCGACGGCGAAGTGCTTTGATAGCCCAGATATTGTTATTCATAATATTGATGCGATTCAATATCATCGAGATGTAATTCATCCCAGTGAATTTACAGGCGAAATTATGATTATCTCTATGGGATTAAATCCCGAGTTATTGCGAATTAAAAACCACTGAGATTATGGAAGTCAATATTCTCGCATTTATTGCTACTGCACTCTTCATTCTAGTTCCTACTGCTTTTTTACTTATCATATATGTAAAAACGGTCAGCCAAAACAATTAATCTGAACGAAACTTGACTTCTTATGTCTTTAGCAATGATAATTATTTAAGAAAAAAAAGGATTCCAATTTCGTTTCTTAAATCTTCAATTAAATACGCAGGCTAGAATCAACAGTATTCTATGAGATTTTCTAATATGGTAGAAAGAAATATATCAATCTTTCTACCATATTATCTATTAGATTTGCGGTTTTGTAGTGTATAAAGTTGTACTCTATAAAGATACAGGCTTAATATAAAGCAATCTTCTACAATATCTATCTTCATATCGATAGAATTCTATCTATATTCTATAGATAGTGCTATAGATAGTGCCCCAGGTCTATTTCTTTGCTACATTTATTTTCTTGATTTGTATTGTGTATTGATTCCGATCAATCCGAAATAATAAAAGGGGGGGTAACTCTTGCTTGAATTCCGGGATTTCTGATTATTTCAAATCGAAATCCCAGTATCTATCGAAAACAAAAAACTCAAAGAAGTAAAAAGTCTACGGGCAGGGCAATTAAAAAAAAGCCGGTAATCTTTTTTTTAGCATTCCAAAAAAGTCTTTGATTGAATCACTAACAGAAAGGAGTATGGGAACTTCTTCCAATTCCGAAAAGGAGTAGTAAACTCTACCAATTTGTAACACTTGAACCATGATATGAAATGCGTCGATGCCGATAAAGCCTAAATCCAATTTCTACAACAATAAAGCAAGCGACGAGTACACAATACGTGACTTGACCGGGGCAAGGTTTGTTTATGCGTAGTATCTTGTTGAAGAACCACTATGTATATGTTCTTTACCCTAGAAAGTGCGCATTCGCTTAATTTAATATTAATAACAGAATTAATAACAGAACGCCTTTTTTTAATAGCCAAAAAAATAACAAATAATAAGAAGTGGTCTTAGGAAAATGAAAATGTCTTATTATACCCTTCCGAAATACAAACGTGGGAATCATTGAAATATCTGTTTGATTGACATTATTATTTTTTTATTTTTTATAGTTCGAATTAAAGTTCAAACAAAATGTTTTGTAGAATGATCTATAAAACAATTGATAAAGTTTGATTCCTTATCGCAATTCCATTAATAGTACTTCTAGAGTCC